TAATTATTTCGAAATCTAAAAAAATATATATAGTTTCGAACCACTCTTTAAGATAAAGAATGATATTAGTCCAAGAACTGTACCTACATCAATTCACATTCCTTAGCATTTAGATTTAATTCAATTAAGAACTTTTCAGAAAAAATTTTTTCCTGGTGAGGTCAATAAGGTCATGAAAAAAATTTCGATTTATTTATCTATTTACATATAATGGATTTGCCCGGACCGATACATGATTTTCTTTTAGTCTTTTTGGGATTCAGTCTTATATTAGGAGGTGTAGGAGTAGTATTACTTACCAACCCAATTTATTCTGCTTTTTCGTTGGGACTGGTTCTTGTTTGTATATCTTTATTCTATATTCTATCAAACTCTCATTTTGTAGCTGCCGCACAGCTCCTTATTTACGTGGGAGCCATAAATGTTTTAATCATATTTGCTGTCATGTTCATGAATGGTTCAGAATATTACAAAGATTTTAATCTTTGGACCGTTGGAGATGGGGTTACTTTGTTGGTTTGTACAGGTATTTTTGTTTCACTAATGACTACTATTCTGGATACGTCATGGTACGGGATTATTTGGACTACAAGATCAAACCAGATTATAGAGCAAGATTTGATAAGTAACAGTCAACAAATTGGAATTCATTTATCAACAGATTTTTTTCTTCCATTTGAACTCATTTCGATAATTCTTTTAGCTGCTTTGATAGGTGCAATTGCTGTGGCTCGCCAGTAATAAATCTTTCGAACTAATAACCGAAATACAAATTAAACTTTGTTCTGCGTTATCACATCCATTTCTCCTCACTTCAATTTTATTTGAAGATTGTTTATGTCTAAAATATAAATAGAAATTCTTTTATTCAATCTATTACCAAACTTTTTATATTCTATCTAGTCAATTGAACCCATTAAATTGTTTTTTATCTTGAAATGAATCGAAATTGATAAGGAGTTGGTCAATGATGCTCGAACATGTACTTGTTGTGAGTGCCTATTTATTTTCTATCGGTATCTATGGATTGATCACAAGTCGAAATATGGTTAGAGCCCTTATGTGTCTTGAACTTATACTGAATGCAGTTAATATAAATTTTGTAACATTTTCTGATTTTTTTGATAGTCGCCAATTGAAAGGAAATCTTTTTTCAATTTTTGTTATAGCTATTGCAGCCGCTGAAGCAGCTATTGGACCAGCTATTATTTCCGCAATTTATCGTAACAGAAAATCAACTCGTATCAATCAATCAAATTTGTTGAATAAGTAGTATTGTATTAATAAGCAGTATTAATCATAGAAATTATAATATTTATCAAGTCGAATTAACATGGATGGTACATAACGTATTGATCGTGTTTACAAAAAATGCAATAAATCAAAGGATCTTGGACCTCTCGCATGAGCCGATCCGGAAGCAGATTAATTCTGGTAAATCATTGATTCATCTGGTGTCTAAATATATGTATAATTCATTTACAAGTTTACTAGATCGAAAATTTATGATGTTCAAAAATTTATATATCCAATGTCACATTCAGTAAAGATTTATGATACATGTATAGGGTGTACTCAATGTGTCCGAGCCTGCCCCACAGATGTATTAGAAATGATACCTTGGGACGGATGTAAAGCTAAGCAAATTGCTTCTGCTCCAAGAACAGAAGACTGTGTTGGTTGTAAGAGATGTGAATCCGCCTGTCCAACGGATTACTTGAGTGTTCGAGTTTATTTATGGCATGAAACAACTCGAAGCATGGGCCTAGCTTATTGATCCCTTTCACAAATCCCACCTGAATACATTTAATTTTTTTTTACCGACAAAAACCCCCCTGCTCGAAAAAATATATTCTATTTTTTTTTTCGAGCACGGATTTTTCTGGTCAAAGTGTATCTTGTTTTTACTACGAATTATTTTCCTTGGTTAACAATAGTGGTAGTTTTGCCAATATTCGCGGGTTCTTTAATTTTCTTTCTACCTCATAGAGGAAATAAGATAATTAGGGGTTATACTATATTTATATGCGCAATAGAACTCCTTCTAATAACTTATGCATTCTATTATCATTTCCAATTGGACGATCCATTAATGCAATTGACGGAGGATTATAAATGGATCAATTTTTTTGATTTTTACTGGAGATTGGGAATAGATGGACTTTCTATAGGACCTATTTTGCTGACAGGATTTATCACCACTTTAGCTACTTTAGCGGCTCGGCCGGTTACTCGAGATTCCCGATTATTCCATTTCCTGATGTTAGCAATGTATAGCGGTCAAATAGGATCATTTTCTTCTCGAGACCTTTTACTTTTTTTCATCATGTGGGAGTTAGAATTAATTCCCGTTTATCTACTTCTATCCGTGTGGGGGGGAAAGAAACGTTTGTATTCAGCTACAAAGTTTATTTTGTACACTGCAGGAAGTTCCGTTTTTTTATTAATCGGAGTTCTGGGTATCGGTTTATATGGTTCCAATGAACCAACATTAAATTTTGAAACATCAGCTAATCAATCTTATCCAGTAGCACTGGAAATAATATTCTATATTGGATTTCTTATTGCTTTTGCTGTCAAATCACCGATTATACCTTTACATACATGGTTACCAGACACCCATGGAGAGGCACATTACAGTACTTGTATGCTTCTAGCCGGAATTTTATTAAAAATGGGAGCGTATGGATTGGTTCGGATCAATATGGAATTATTGCCCCGCGCTCATTCTCTATTTGCTCCCTGGTTGATTATAGTAGGTACAATTCAAATAATCTATGCAGCTTCAGTATCTCCCGGTCAACGTAATTTAAAAAAAAGAATAGCCTATTCCTCCATATCTCATATGGGTTTCATAATTATAGGAATTGGCTCTATAAGTGATATGGGCCTCAATGGAGCCATTTTACAAATAATCTCTCATGGCTTTATTGGCGCTGCACTTTTTTTCTTGGCGGGAACGAGTTTTGATAGAATACGTCTTGTTTATCTCGACGAAATGGGCGGAATGGCGATCCCGGTTCCAAAAATATTCACGACTTTCAGTATCTTATCGATGGCTTCCCTTGCATTACCGGGGATGAGTGGTTTTGTTGCAGAATTAATAGTATTTTTGGGACTAATTACCAGCCAAAAATTTTTTTTAATAACAAAAATACTAATTACATTTGTAATGGCAATTGGAATGATATTAACTCCTATTTATTCATTATCTATGTTACGCCAAATGTTCTATGGATACAAGTTTTTTAATGCTCCAAACTCTTATTTTTTTGATTCTGGACCGCGAGAGTTATTTGTTTCGATCTCTATCCTTTTACCTGTAATAGGTATTGGTTTTTATCCGGATTTCATTTTATCACTATCAGTTGACAAGGTCGAAGATATTATATCTATCTATTTTTATAGATAATTTTCATGAATAAAATCAAAAATCAAACAGCAATCCTATACTATAATAATAATAGGATGTTTTAAAAAATTCGTTGTACAATTAAAAAAACAATAAAATAATAAGTATTTTTTCTTCTCTTAAGTTTCACTTTAACTTAAGTTAAAAATAAAAAAATGAATTAGACTTTTAACCAGATATGGTTGGCCTTTGTAAGAACCTTTTGAATCACTACTTTGATTCAAAAGGTTCTCGAAGGCTTACACAATGTTTTCTTATATATATGCTGTCCCATGTTTGCTTGTGTTCGTTAGGTTCTTTCTTCAGTTAGATGTTAGTGTAAATGAACCATAACTATGTAGCCCTATTCCTAATAGATTGACCCCAAAATAGCATATCCAAATTATAAGAAATCCCATCGAGGCTACAATTGCGGAATTTACACCTTCAAAATTTTTATTTGTTCGAATATGTAAATAAATCGCGAATACGGTCCAAGTAATAAATGCCCAAGTTTCCTTCGGATCCCAATTCCAATATGAGCCCCATGCCTCATTTGCCCATACTGCTCCCGAAAGAATACCTATGGTTAAAAAGATAAACCCTATACCAATAATACGATAACTCCAATGATCCAATTGTTGAATCAATTGAGATCTATAATAATTCCTAGAAGAGATCAAAGAAATGTTCCATAAAACGTTGTTTCTTTCATTCATGTATTGGATCTCATCAAATGAAAATGAATCATTATTCTTTTTCTCAAAAGCCCTTATGACTTTTCGAAATGTAATGACTATAAGAGCTACTGATAATAATGATCCACATAAAAGAGCTGCATAGCCCAATACCATCATACTTACGTGCATCATTAACCAATGAGATTGTAGAGCGGGTACTAATATTACGGATTGATGCGTTTCAGTTAAAAAACCAGAAGTAGCAAAGCCTTGGGTAAAAATAACACTTGGCGCGGTTATTGCGCTTAAATGGTTTATATTTTTTTTTAAATACGGAACCATACAAATAATGGACAAACTCCATGAAAGAAAAATTAAGGATTCGTATAAATCACTTAAGGGTAAATGTCTCGAATAAATCCAACGAGTAACTAATAATCCTGTTATACAGACAAAAGTAGTTTTTATGCCCTTTTCTGATGAATCATATAGTCCTGCGCTTTCATTAATTAATAAGATTATCAAACGAATTGAAATTACAATTGAAACAACCGAAAAAGATATATGAGTTAATATATGCTCTAAACTTGAAAATATCATAAAAAAATTTTTAAAATAAAAAAGGGGGGATTCTCGAAATTATAGGAATGGAAATCGGGAATTGAATTCATTATAGGACTTACTCTTTTAGAAGATGCCATGCCGCCACTCGGACTCGAACCGAGATGCTCTAGCACTGCTTCCTAAGAGCAGCGTGTCTACCGATTTCACCATAGCGGCTTGTTCGAAATCATAATAACCTATTTTTATTTAATCGTCTAGGTTAAAGTACTCAATCATTCAATATTTTTTAGTTTTATAGGAAACATTTAAATTCATGAATAAAGAAATTGATGAATCAAAACTCGTTTTAAAAATAGTGATTTAAAACGTATTCCCAATAATAATCCTTATTTTTTATTATTTTATTTAATTTAATATTTAGATAATATTTAGAGTGTTAAGTTTATTTAACTTAACAATGGAGTTCTTATAGTTTATACTCTCCTAAAAAAAAAAATAGGATTTTTATCGATCACAATTTCATGAATACATACAATAGAATAAAAATTGACATACCTTTGTATTAATACTTAGAGTTTTCGCTGTGTAGAGAATTTGTGTTACTATTTAGAAAATTAATTAAATTAATTAAATTGGGTTTGGGTTAGCTATTGGGCGTATCATATAATAAAAAAGTTTCGATTTCTATCGTAATTGGACCGTACTTTAAAGTAAAATAACCCGTTCTAAATTAATACATATATTGATCTATCTTCCCCAGCCCAAGCAACTATAGGATTCGTTTTTTATTTTTGATGACCAAAATTGATACATTTCTCGTATAAAATATCCATTGATAAAAACTTCTTGTCCCATTTAGGTGGATATTTTATACGAGGTATATAAGGTATATATATAAGGATAAGGAGTATATATATTGATAATTATTTTTTTTTAATGATTGTTCAGAAAATTACAAAAGAAATTTTAAACTTAAAAAATTAGTTTCAACAACTCATTAATTTGGATTAAAAATCTTATATTTGTTGTTCTATAAAAAATAGTATATATATAATATATAATAAAAAATATAAAAAGACAAAACTTTACTAAAAAGACAGCTGAAACTTTAGATCTTGTATTTATTCTTTTTTTTGTTTGACAAAAAAAATATCATTTTAAAAATAAAGTATACAAAATAATTCTTATTTTACATACCAAAATAGCAAAACGAATTCAATTTAATATTTATCCATTCAAAACATTAAGGAATGGGAATCATTACTTTTTATTTTTTATTATAATTATTTATTATTTTAATTTCTTTTTTAAGTATAATTAAAAATTATTCTATTATTATATATAATAGAATAATATAAAAGATAATAGAATAATATAAAAGATAATAGAATAATAATAAAATAATAAAAGAATAATCTAAATTATTATATAAAAATTAGATATATAAGATATATAAATATATAAATTAGAAACGAAATTAAAAAGAAAACTATACTTTTTTTAGAACTTTTTTTAGAGTCAGAGATATATTCAGACTATTCCAATGTTTAATTATTTATTTATTTCTTGTTGTACAAAAAACTTTTTGAATTCCCTGTAGAAAGCGATTTCGCTAACGAAAAAGCTTTCAATGCTACCCAATACCCCTCCATTTTCCAAATATTTTTACGAATTCGTTTTTTTGATATAGAAGTGCGTTTTTTTGGAACTGCCATTAAAAAATTATGATAGAGTATTCATTTCTATAGTTGGATGTGAAAGACATCTATTGTTCAAAACCAATTGTTCTTTACTTACTATATAATTCTATATAATTATATAATTATCTATTTATAGTATATAATTATCTATTTATAGTCTAAATTATACTCTCTTCATAAAAAAATACAAAAATATAAACCAAAGTGGTTGTTCCTTTATATTGTTTATTTTCATCGTGCTATATTTATACATGTAATAAAATACATCAAAAAGTTTAAGAAACCAACCCTTAATTTTTTTTATATTAATTGCTTAATTAGTCAAACGCGAAAAAAGAGTGCACCTAATTAAAATTTTCAAATTCAAATGAGACTCGTAGTTAATGTGTTAAAGTATACATCATTTAAAAAAAAAGTAAGTATTTCTTTTTCAATAGTAGCTTGGTCATCTCATTTGACCAATTTAAACTTCTTGATTTGAAATATTTTGTTTTGTTTGAAGTATTTGGAAAAAATTTATAATAATTAAGAATATAAAATTTTATTTTAGTTTTACATATCTTAATTTTTTTTTATTAACAGATTCCTTTCAAAAAAAAATAAGAGCTGGTGAATCAGAAACAGTTAATTAATAATTAAGAATAAAAGATTTTTATTTATTTATTTTTATGGAATATACATATCAATATTCATGGATCATACCTTTCATTCCAGTTATAATTCCTATATTAATAGGAGTGGGACTTCTCCTTTTCCCGAAGGCAACAAAAAATCTTCGCCGCATGTGGGCTTTTCCTAGTGTTTTATTGTTAAGTATAGTTATGATTTTTTCAGCCAATCTGCCTATTCAGCAAATAAATAACAGTTATATCTATCAATATGTATGGTCTTGGACCATCAATAATGACTTTTCTTTAGAGTTCACCTACTTGATCGATCCACTTACTTCTATTATGTCAATCTTAATTACTACTGTTGGAATTATGGTTCTTATTTATAGTGACAATTATATGTCTCATGATCAAGGATATTTGAGATTTTTTGCTTATATGAGTTTTTTCAATACTTCAATGCTGGGATTAGTGACTAGTTCTAATTTGATACAAATTTATATTTTTTGGGAATTAGTTGGAGTCTGTTCTTATCTATTAATAGGTTTTTGGTT